TCGATGAACTGATCGGATTAACCAACCAAAGTTGGCCTCAGTCATGATGTATTGAACAGAGGAAAAAGCCTCTGTAACGGTTGGACGATAGTAAAAAGTCATAGCAAAACCCGTAGCTACTTGTACTAGAAAACAAGTAAGTGTGATCCCCCCTAAACAATAAAATATGTTGACATGAGGAGGAACATATTTACTAGTTATATCATCTGCAATCGCCTGAATCTCAAGACGTTCCTCAAACCAATCGTATACTTTATTGAGATAGGTAACCCAATGGAACTCCCCCCCTCTGAGAACCGTATATGAGAATTTCATCTCGTACGGCTCAAGCGGAAACACACAAATACTGATTTCAACGGATATATAATAGAAAATGAAAAACTTCATTAACCACTTGATTCGATTTGCCTCGAAGATACGAAGTAACAAAAATCCGGAATCTCTTCTTTGTGATGATAATGCCAAAAAATATCAAGTTGGCTCATCTGTCTTTCTTTATGTTGATCGTTACAGGCCTCTTGAATCTTCTCTTCCCTATTTTTTATTTGTTATTTGATTTATTGTTTTTTTTTTTTTTTGTGCGTACTGCGGATTTACTCTTGTTTTACTATTGATAGGAATTCTCTTGTTGAGACCCTATGAATCAATTGAAACCTCAGATTCATACTAGAACCACGATGATTTAGCCTCAAGCTAAACTCAAAGGTTCTCTGAGTAAGAACCTTTGATGATCACTTATTGAATGAATGGATGTAATGACTCAACAAAATCTAGAGAAAGAGTTATCCTTCGGTCAAAATAAATCTGAAGGAATAAAATTCGTTTGATTTAGGAAATACCTATTTGAATTTTTTTTGAGTCCGGTTGCGAGGTCTGAATAAATAGTAGGTATGAATCATAGTTCAAATATTTCTTTTCTTGATCTATTCTATATATTCCGTGCTCCAGATACTAGAATAAATATCCGACGAGGTAGAATCATCTTGATAGAGATAACAGGTCCATTCTATGTATTATCAATAGGATCAATTATAACAAGTCACACACTCATATTCCGGAAATACCGAAACAAAAAAATTCCACGGTCGAACTACCAGAATAGAATGGTCTAGAAATCCAAGTCTAAAGTAATTTTTTCTTTGATTGAAAGACTAGGACTTCATAGTTCTTATAAACCTAACTCATTGAAATTCCATCCAGTAAAACGGAAGAATTATAAATTTCCAAAATAATAGATAGGAATATCGCAAATAGAGCCATTGCGACCCCCATAAGTGGTGTAGTCCCCCATCCCGGAGCTACTTTACCATATTCCGAATTCAATGGTTTCAATAAATCCCCTACAGTAGTTCGTCTTGGCCCAGATCTAGAACTATCCTCAACGGTTTGTGTAGCCATAAATCCTATTTAATGATTGGTTGAGATCTGTTGACTTTGTATACTATTCCGTTGTAGTTGTAAATAAACGATCTTATCGTAGATCCATTGTGATCTTGAAATTATCTAAAAATGGAAACAGCAACCCTAGTCGCCATCTCCATATCCGGTTTACTTGTAAGCTTTACTGGGTACGCCTTATATACCGCTTTTGGGCAACCCTCTCAACAACTAAGAGATCCATTCGAAGAACACGGGGACTAGTTGAAGTAATGAGCCTCCCAATATGGGAGGCTCATTACTTCAATTAAATTATTTCGAAAGGTTATTTCATTTTTTTAGTCGGAACCTTAGGTGGTTCTCGAAAAAAGATAGCGAAAAAAATTATCCCTAAAGTCGAGACTAAAAGGAATGTATAAACCAATGCTTCCATGGATTCGATCGTGGTTTACAATTATAGCTTCCACACCTATTCATTTGGGATCATTTATCATATCATATAAAGAAAGAAAAAAAGTCAAAGAAAGGTGATTCAAGTCAAGATTTCTCTGATACCCAATGTCAAATAAAAAAAAAATAGAGGCGAAAGATACCACAACAATGTCGTATCAGACTACTTGTCTCCTTGTAGTTGGATCTCCAAGTTTTTGGAATGCTCCAAATTCCACTTGAGCATCCAAATCTGGATCAATACCAGCAAAAACATCTCTGAACAAGGTTCTAGCGCCATGCCAAATGTGTCCGAAAAAGAAGAGCAAAGCAAACGTAGCATGCCCAAAAGTGAACCAACCCCTTGGACTGCTACGAAAAACACCATCGGATTTCAAAGTAGCCCGATCTAATTCAAAAATTTCACCTAATTGGGCACGTCTAGCATATTTTTTCACAGTAGCAGGATCAGAATAACTTACTCCATTAAGTTCGCCACCATAGAACTCAACAGTAACACCTACTTGTTCAACACTATACTTTGATTCTGCCCTTCTAAAAGGAACATCAGCTCTCACAATTCCGTCTTCATCTACCAAAACTACCGGAAATGTTTCAAAAAAAGTAGGCATACGACGTACAAAAAGCTCGCGCCCTTCTTTATCTCTAAAGACGGGGTGTCCTAACCATCCAACAGCAATTCCATCCCCATTGTCCATTGAGCCTGCTCTGAATAATCCCCCCTTTGCCGGATTATTACCAATATAATCATAAAAAGCTAATTTTTCGGGAATTTTAGACCAAGCTTCCGATAAACTAAGATTTTCGGCTAGCCCGGCACTAACTCTTCGATATATTTCTTGCTGAAAGTATCCCTGATCCCACTGATAACGAGTAGGACCAAATAATTCGATTGGGGTAGTTGCTGAACCATACCACATAGTTCCAGCAACAACAAAAGCTGCAAAAAAAACAGCAGCGATACTACTGGAAAGTACAGTTTCAATATTGCCCATACGTAATCCTTTGTATAGACGTTGAGGCGGACGAACACTAAGATGGAATAGGCCTGCTAATATGCCCAATGTACCCGCTGCAATATGATGAGAGGCTATTCCTCCCGGAACAAAAGGATCAAAACCTTCCGCGCCCCACGCTGGATTTACAGATTGTACTTTTCCAGTTAGTCCATAAGGATCGGACACCCATATTCCAGGACCATACAAACCTGTTACATGAAATGCGCCAAAGCCAAAGCAAGCTACCCCTGAGAGAAATAAATGAATTCCAAAGATCTTGGGCAAATCCAAAGAAGGTTTTCCCGTACGTTCATCACAGAATATTTCTAGGTCCCAATATACCCAATGCCAGATAGCTGCCAAGAAGCACAAACCGGAAAACACTATGTGTGCCCCTGCCACACCTTCATAACTCCAAATACCCGGATTTGTTATAGTTCCTCCTGAAATACTCCAACCGCCCCACGAATTGGTTATTCCTAAACGAGTCATGAAGGGTATAACGAACATACCTTGTCTCCACATCGGATCAAGAACGGGATCAGAGGGATCAAAAACCGCTAATTCATATAAAGCCATCGAACCAGCCCAACCAGAAACTAGAGCTGTATGCATTATATGAACAGAAAGCAATCGACCGGGATCATTCAATACGACAGTATGAACACGATACCAAGGTAAACCCATGGAAATACCTCTTTATCAAAGAAAAATAGACACTATGCCACTTTATTTTATCGCATTGGAAAAGACTATATATATATACTAACCATGTACCTAACCTTTTCAGTAGATTCCGTATCGGAAAGGATTAATATTTATTCCATTCCATTGAAAATAACGTGAAAATAACGGAACAATTTTGTTCGTAAGAACAAAGAGAAGCAGATCTATTCTATACCCGATAAGTACCAATACGCAATGGGAGGATTGGTCCCATTTTTGGGGAACGAATGGATAGATACTTGTTTATCATTCGAACGATCGATTTCTTCGTTCAAATTTTTTCTTTATTCATTCTGTCTTACTCTATAAACTTTCCAATCTATGTATCAAATAGAATAAAGAGAAAAAAGGGATGAAGACAATAAACCATTGATTGTTACGTTTCCATATTAAAGTGAAGTATAGTACTAAATTTTTTTCTTTAATTTAATGCCCATTGGTGTTCCAAAAGTACCTTTTCGGAGTCCTGGAGAGGAAGATGCGGTTTGGGTTGACATATAGTGCGACTTGTCAGACATATTGGGTCATATGGGATTTACCCGTTCTCTCCCCTGATCGAGATATCCTCTGTTTCGCCCAAGAGATATTGTATTGAGTGAGGCATCAATCAATCATTCGGAGCGTGAAGTGCAATTAGATCAATTTATTTTATATTGGGGATCAATATTATCAATTTAGAAGAATTTATGGTTTACTTGGACTGATAAAATAAAGTATCCAGGCTCCGTTCAGAAAATACCAAATCGATAACAAATTGTTAATATAATATATGTATGATTACCACTTGTATCATAAATGATTCTTATACCTACTATTACTTTATACCTACTATTACTATAGTAGTGATAGTAGTGATCCCAAATTGCCGACCAACGGAATAGTATGATGAATACATCAAATAGTTTTGGGAAAGCAAGACAAAAAAAAAGGAAGTCATAACAAAAAAATGGTACTGAGACCATTTGTCCTATATGTGCAAATAGAATTCGGACAGATCTTTTCCCGGGGTAGACCATGAACCTAAAAGAATTGAAAGGACCCATTCAGGAACAAGACAATGACATCGTGATTTTAATATCGATGAAACAATACATCAATGATAGGTTAGTTTAATAAGTTCAGTAATCTCTTTTTTTTTTAGAGGGAAGGGAGCCTAAACTCATCTCGTTTTTTTTAATAGAAGACCTTTCATTAAGAAAACCTGTTACATAAAAAAAAGAAATAAAGCTGGAATCAACACATTGATTCTTTTTTTTCTTTTTCACAAATTTTTTTTGAACCGTATGTATCCAAAGGTGCACGTACGGTTCCTAAGGGATGCAATTTTGTCCTAATCAACCGACTTTATCGAGAAAGATTACTTTTTTTAGGCCAAGAGGTTGATAGCGAGATCTCGAATCAACTTGTTGGTCTCATGGTATATCTCAGTATAGAAGATGGTACTAGGGATCTTTATTTGTTTATAAACTCTCCCGGCGGATGGGTAATACCAGGAATAGCCATTTATGATACTATGCAATTTGTGTCACCTGATGTGCATACGATATGCATGGGATTAGCCGCGTCAATGGGATCTTTTATTCTGGTCGGAGGAGAAATTACCAAACGTCTAGCATTCCCTCACGCTTGGCGCCAATGAGTTTTTATTTGATTGAAAAAAAAGAAGACTATGCCTTCGCCACATTGATTATAAAAGAAAATTATAAGTAATAATAGCATGGCACTTCGGGTTCGATATGAACAAACCATTATTGTTTTTTCATAACATGAGATTTTGTATCGAGATAGTAGTATGAAATAAAGGTTATTTCCGATTTGATCTTATGTGTCGGGAGTACATTTCAGCGTCACAAACCATTTTTCTTCCACACCAGAAGTCTCTTTCTGATACTTATGCTATGAAAGAAAGAGTACAAAAATGAAAAAAAAAAAGATCATTTTTGACTTATTTGATCGTATCAAAAAGAAACTTTGGGATTGCTAAATCACAGACGAGATAAATATATAAAGTAACAGAACCATCATAGTATTCTTTTTTACTTCTATGAAAGGAAGGGTGGTAAATGGATCATTCAACGATCTGGATTAGATGGATTCTATTTCTTTCTTCGCTAGAATAGAAGAGAAGAAAGGGTCAATTCCATTGCAGAGCCGTATGCAATGAACAAAAGATGCCTGTACGGTTATTCAATTCTATTTGATTTTTTTTTCTTGTTATTTTTTTATCCCCTACTTTAGTTTAGCCCAATCATGCGAGATAAAAGAACCGTTCATGATGTTATATCAATATCATCAGGGTTATGATTCACCAACCTGCTAGTTCTTTTTATGAGGCACAAGCAGGGGAATTTATCCTGGAAGCGGAAGAACTACTGAAACTTCGCGAAACCCTAACAAAGGTTTATGTACAAAGAACGGGCAACCCTTTATGGGTTGTATCCGAGGATATGGAAAGGGATGTTTTTATGTCAGCAACAGAAGCCCAAACTCATGGCATTGTTGATCTTGTAGCGGTCGAAAATGAAAATACTGGGGATTTCGTATAAATCTATTTTATTTCAAACCATAATTCAAATTTTCTGTGATTTGATATTGAATAGAAATAATTCATGATGATCAATCATCAGGTTAAGATCGATCTAAACCAACCCATTTTATTCTATATATACATATATATACATACGACATGCCAACTATTAAACAACTTATTAGAAACACAAGACAGCCAATAAGAAATGTTACAAAATCTCCCGCTCTTAGAGGATGTCCTCAGCGTCGAGGAACATGTACTAGGGTGTATGTGCGACTCGTTCAGATCATAAGTTCGAACAAATGAGACAATTTTTTCAGTATCAATGACCGGTACCAATGAATAGGATAGATAGAGAAGATCTATCATATACCCATATTGTATATGGAATTTATGGTTTCCATTGGTGCAAATCCAATCATCTAGATTTGAAATAAGAAGCAATTCCCCATTGGTAGCAAATGGTTATCCATTAAGCGGAGGAAATGGTATCATAACATAAGAAGCAAAAAGGTTATGCTCCTTTTCTTGAAAGAACGGACTAACAGGGTCAGCTACCTAGCCAACTTTCATAATTAAATGCCGTCACTGTATGGATAACTCTTTTTGTGAAAAGAGCTATTACTGTAGATAGGTAGAGCCAAAGAGTGTGAACTATACAAGTTAACAATAACATTTGATTAAATGAAAGAAGAGGCTCCGGTGTATAGAGAGGACCTCACCGTTTAAGAGGTAACCATAGAAACGATGGAACCCACTATTTTTTTTTTATTTAGTATCGTTCTAATTTCTTATTTCCAGTGAAATAACTGGAAGGAATAGAATACAAAATCGTGGTTGGGAAGGTCATAGTAGCAAAAGCCATTGGAATTGATATTTTATATATCGGAATAATCCGTTTTGTTATTAATCGACCGGGGAAGGGGAAAAGGATGACTGAAAGAAGAGAAATCAATTAGTTATTCATTAAGCTTTAATCTGATTCAATGACCAGAGTTAAACGAGGATATACAGCTCGGAGACGTCGAACAAAAATTCGTTTATTTGCATCAACCTTTAGAGGGGCTCATTCAAGACTTACTCGAACGATTACTCAACAGAAAATGAGAGCTTTGGTTTCCTCTCATCGAGATAGAGGCAGACAAAAGAGGGATTTTCGTCGTTTGTGGATCACTCGGATAAACGCAGTAACTCGTGAGAATAAGGTATTCTATAGTTATAGTATATTAATACACAATCTGTACAAGAAGCAATTGCTTCTTAATCGTAAAATACTTGCGCAAATAGCTATATCAAATAAGAATTGTCTTTACATGATTTCCAATAAAATTATCAAATAAAGGAGATTCAAAAGTAATATACAGGAATGATTGAAAGGGAATTCCCCGGAGAATGAACTCCGGGAAGATATAGAATAAAAATAAATTAAGATAAGTAGTAGAAATGAACGAACATGTTTCAATAAAAAAAAATATTTATTCTTCTCCCCCATTTTTGTTTCTTATATTATAACACAAGAATCAAATCAGGATTCTAGGCCTTTTCAAACAAAACATCAATCTGAGCTTGAGTTCCAATTGTATTTTTGAGTCAATTGAGGAGTATGCCTATTTATTTCTGGTTCTAGGACCAGTAGTTCTTGGGATCGACTCAGCTCTCTCAAATTGTTTCTCATTATTAAGAAAAGGTAACAAAGATAAAATACGAGCTTGTTTTATAGCAATAGTAATTAATCGTTGTTGTTTCAAGGTCAATCTATTCACTCGTCTAGATAATATTTTTCCTTGTTCACTAATAAATCGACTAATTAAACTCATGTTTCTATAATCGATTCGATCCCCCGATCCAATTGGGGGCAAACGCCTACGAAAGGATCGCTTGTATTTACGAAAAGGTTGCTTGGATTTATCCATGGTTTATTCCTTATCTCTAAAGTTCTATTTATTTATTCATTTCGGATCCAACCGAAATAGGCTTTGATTCATATATTATTTCATTCATATACTATATATCTATACACATGAAAGAATATCTACATAAAATCGGGTTTGATTTGTATATATTATGTATATTATATATGTTAAGTTCTTACTCTTCCTGTCCTGTTCTTTGGAAAGATCGAACACATGATGTTCCCTTCGATCTATTTCTTGATTTCCCCATGAATCGTATGCTTATGACAATAGCGACAAAATTTTTGCAATTCTAATCGACTGGGTGTATTGTGGCGATTCTTTTGAGTAATATATCTAGAAATGCCCCGCGATTCCTTATTGACACTATTTCGGACACAACTGGTACATTCCAAAATAACTCTGACTCTGACATCTTTACCCTTGGCCATGAACCTCCTTTAGATTTTGTATCGACTTAACTTAAGTCTTATATTTTCGATCCGAACCGAAGAAGAAGAAAAAAATCAATAGAAGTTACTAGTTAGAAATTCCATTTCTAAGCATTTCGTTGTAATTCTTCTTATTATCTTATCTAATTAATTTATTATCTAATTAATAGAATATGTATTAATATAGTATATATTAAGTTAAGTAATACAAAATAGAATAATAATTAAGTAATACAATTTCTTTCTAACTATCAATTATTTCTATCCTAAATCCCAATATTTCATTTAAGTATCTTTTTTCTATGCTATGATTTCGTAGAGCCCGCCCTAGACTGGATACACATTTTAATTTTATTTCTGTTTTCCCAAATTTGATCTTGGATCTACCGGATTTTTTATGAGGTTCAATACACTTTTTCCTTCTCTTTCCTTACTATTCTAAAGAATTGAAAGGGAGAGTCGAGGTTTTAGTTACGTCATGTGGAATTATATTTCTTCATTTCTTCGCATATCAATAACTAGAATTAAAAAAAGGGGAATGACAGGGCATCTGGGAATAAACGATTAATTTCTATCAATAGACCCGCTAAAGACCCAAACCATAGAGTAGTTAACACAGGTGCCACGGAGAGATATGTTTTTAGATCTCGCATTGAAAATCCTCCTTCTTTATTGTAATACATATATTGTCAGATGCTGTAGTTCAAGATCATTTTTATTTATTTTTACGCGGATTTCCTAACAAAAATGGATATGTACAATGAACCAATAGATGAGATTTTCCTGTCACTAAAAAAGAAAAAGATGACCCCTTCTTCCTGAGCATTACGGATAAATATTCATTCTTTTTTATATGTTAGGTTGGGTTTCAGATGTATATAATTCTTTTATTATATGAAACCAAAAACAAGAAATGACAAGAAAGTTCTATATAGATAGAGGAGAAAATAAAGATGTGGAAAACAAGACAGGTATTTTGTACAATGACACTGTACAACAATTTTAAAAAGGGATGTAGCGCAGCTTGGTAGCGCGTTTGTTTTGGGTACAAAATGTCACGGGTTCAAATCCTGTCATCCCTACCTATTACTTCTCCTATGGGCAGTAACGAGAGATTAATTGAGATCGACGGGGCATAATCTTTCATTTTTGGATACTATATTTATGTAAGATGTGTTAGAAGTTAAGTGGAAAAAAAATTTCTTTGAAAGCGCTCTTAGTTCAGTTCGGTAGAACGCGGGTCTCCAAAACCCGATGTCGTAGGTTCAAATCCTACAGAGCGTGATTCCGTCTATCTTATGTATGTCGAATCACAATAAAATAACTTAACAAAACAAAGTTGAATTGCAACTGGAATTTGACCTCCCCCCTGTAGGAGGTCAATCAAAAAAAGAAATGTTACTCAATCAAAGGTCCAACTGATCACCACGTCTGTATTGTAAATATGCAGTCACAAATAATCCTGCCAAAGTAATAGGAATTAGACCTAAGACGATTCCAAATAGAAAAACTTCAATCATTTCGGTTTGTTTGAGGGGATAAAAAAGGGGGGTAAGATCTATCCCTAAATATTAA